ATCCGAAGGGTCCCAAATCAATTGGCTTATTCGAAAAAAGCCTTCTTCTTTGAAAGATATATCTCGTGTCTGGTACTGCATTGTTCCACTCTGCAAGAAGTCCGAATCAGTCTCTTGCACCTCCTCCTTTTTATGATAAATATACCAGAAATAATTAGAATAAATAGCAGTCTCTGACAACTCATCCTCTTTAATCTGCTTGGACCCGCTCCAATACCCATAGGAAAATCCCCAGTCATATTCAGCGTACCTGTCCCTACAATCAAATAGATTGTCCCAAGGGCCCCATATTCTAGGAGCCCAAGTTATGCTATTGAAAATTCGTTCCTCTAGCAGTTCCGGTTTGACCATTCCGTTCCCTTTTTCAAACTCCACTTCTTTTCATATAGCAATCCCTGATCAAAGAGAGAACAATATCCATTTCGAAACATTTCTAACGGATTCCTTGGTTCGGACCGGCGAAGTAATGGCACTCGATTATTATCAACCTGACTGCAATCTTTTTCTGTCGGTAAGGATCGCACCAGAGCACCTTCTACTTCTAATAGGCCATGAACTGAAGAATCATTCTGAGCGAGTCCATAAGAAGCGACCCACTTTTTTTCATCGGTTCCGGGTGAAGACCAAAGATCTTGCGCGACCGGTCCGCCAGAACAACTCAAAAGATAAAGAAGTCTCGTTAATCTCTTCATGCTCGTTCCAAGTTCGAAGTACCATTTGGCCAAATAAAAACCCGCTTCCTGACACGATTGCCTCTTTATATAGATAGATATAGGATCTATGGGGTTATTACTTAGAAGTCTATTTTGTACAAGAGCCCTTCCTATCTGATATAAAAGGGTCCCATGATCCCGAGCCGGTCTTACCTTGGCTCGCAAACCCCAAGTTTGTCTATGAAGAGCTAATCTAATTGTATTAGTTTCTATAATGGATTTCTTATGTAGAATACTAATGGATAGGGCCTCGTTGCTAAGTGCTACAAGATCTAGTGCACTGGAACTCGTGGTTATGGACCCGAATCCTTTAGTATGGAACATTGTCTTTTCCAAGTAAAAACCCCTAGTATATGAAAGAATGAAAAGGTGCTTTCGTTCTTGTGGAATAAGAAGTCCTCGTACCTTAATGAAAGGAAAATAGGAATTTTTCGTTAGGTATTTGACCAAATAGGATCGTCCAGTTCCTATAGAACCTATCACTAAAATACCCGATAGGGCTAAGCGGAACGAAAAGGGTTTTCCATGAGATGGTAAATGAAAACGATTAGCCCCACACGAGGTTTGTGAATAAGTGATTATCTGATAATGAGCAAGGAATATACGTCTTTCTGCTAAAGAGGATCTATTAAACTCATAATTCATTAGATCCTTGTTATCAATGTCAACTAGGTATCATAAGTAAATGGATCCCGGTTGTTCAATCATTTGATAACCAAGGTCATTCTTTGCTAAAGAGAAATGATCACTATGAGTCAGACTCAATAGAATTGGATCCATTCCAAATAGCGAGAATTAGGATTCTTGATCCCTCTCAATCTCTCTTTCAATTCGAGGATCCAGAGAGGTGTTTTCATAGTCATCTCCGAATATTTGCCATCTCCGAATATTTTCGATTTCATTTTTCTATGATATGTCTTTCTATATGAAAATTGGTTATTTACGATGTACGATAATCCCTGTTAAGCATCCATGGCTGAATGGTTAAAGCGCCCAACTCATAATTGGCAAATTTGCGGGTTCAATTCCTGCTGGATGCACGCTAACGGGAACGTTCAATAAGTCTATTGGAACTGGCTCTCTATCCATGGAATCTCATCCATCATCCATACATAACGAATTGGTATGGTATATTCATACCATAACATAAGAACAATAAGAACTCGAATTCTTATCGATACTGGAACTCAGAGCATAGGAGGGAAAGTCGATTTATGGATGGAATCAAATACGCAGTATTTACAGAAAAAAGTCTTCGTTTATTGGGAAAGAATCAATATACTTCTAATGTCGAATCAGGATTCACTAGGACAGAAATAAAGCATTGGGTCGAACTCTTCTTTGGTGTTAAGGTAGTAGCTGTGAATAGTCATCGACTACCCGGAAAGGGTAGAAGAATGGGACCTATTCTGGGACATACAATGCATTACAGACGTATGATCATTACCCTTCAACCGGGTTATTCTATTCCACTTCTAGATAGAGAAAAGAACTTAAAGAAAAATACTTAATAACACGGCGAGACATTTATACAAAACTCCTATCCCGAGCACACGCAAGGGAACCGTAGACAGGCAAGTGAAATCCAATCCACGAAATAATTTGATCCATGGACGGCACCGTTGTGGTAAAGGTCGTAATGCCAGAGGAATCATTACCGCAAGGCATAGAGGGGGAGGTCATAAGCGCCTATACCGTAAAATCGATTTTCGACGGAATCAAAAAGACATATCTGGTAGAATCGTAACCATAGAATACGACCCTAATCGAAATGCATACATTTGTCTCATACACTATGGGGATGGTGAGAAGAGATATATTTTACATCCCAGAGGGGCTATAATTGGAGATACTATTGTTTCTGGTACAAAAGTTCCTATATCAATGGGAAATGCCCTACCTTTGAGTGCGGTTTGAACTATTGATTTACGTAATTGGAAGTAACCAATTAGGTTTACGACGAAACCTAGAAATCGATCACTGATCCAATTTGACTACCTCTACGGGATAGACCTCAACAGAAAACTGTTGAGTAACGGCAGCAAGTGATTGAGTTCAGTAGTTCCTCATAGAAAATTATTGACTCTAGAGATATGGTAATATGGAGAAGACAAAATTGTTTGAAGCACGCACAGAACCGGAAGCGCCCCTTGTTTCAAAGAGAGGAGGACGGGTTATTCACATTTAATTTGATGGTCAGAGGCGAATTGAAAGCTAAGCAGTGGTAATTAAGACCCCCGGGGGAAAATAGGGATGTCTCCTACGTTACCCATAATATGTGGAAGTATCAACGTAATTTCATAGAGTCATTCGATCTGAATGCTACATGAAGAACATAAGCCAGATGACGGAACGCGGAGACCTAGGATGTAGAAGAGCATAACATGAGTGATTCGGCAGATTTGGATTCCTTTCCTATATATCCACTCATGTGGTACTTCATCATACGATTCATATAAGATCCATCTGTCTAGAGATCGTCATATACATCTAGAAAGCCGTATGCTTTGGAAGAAGCTTGTACAGTTTGGGAAGGGGTTTTTTGAGAAAAAAGAAGAATCTACTTCAACCGATATGCCCTTAGGCACGGCCATACATAACATAGAAATCACACGTGGAAGGGGTGGGCAATTAGCTAGAGCAGCAGGTGCTGTAGCGAAACTGATTGCAAAAGAGGGTAAATCGGCCACATTAAGATTACCATCTGGGGAGGTCCGTTTGATATCCCAAAACTGCTTAGCAACAGTCGGACAAGTGGGTAATGTTGGGGTGAACCAAAAAAGTTTGGGTAGAGCCGGATCTAAGTGTTGGCTAGGTAAACGCCCCGTAGTAAGAGGGGTAGTTATGAACCCTGTGGACCACCCCCATGGGGGCGGTGAAGGGAAAGCCCCAATTGGTAGAAAAAAACCCACAACCCCTTGGGGTTATCCTGCGCTTGGAAGAAGAACTAGGAAAAGGAAAAAATATAGTGATAGTTTTATTCTTCGTCGCCGTAAGTAAATACATAAATAGGAATATGGAAAATCGCATTTTTGGAATTTGCAATAATGTGATGGGCGAACGACGGGAATTGAACCCGCGCATGGTGGATTCACAATCCACTGCCTTGATCCACTTGGCTACATCCGCCCCTTATCCAGCTAAAGGATTTTCTCTTTTTTCCATTCATCATTATCCTATTTATTCTGACCTCCATACTTCGATCGAGATATTGGACATAGAATGCCACTCTTTAAAATGGAAAAAAAGGAGTAATCAGCTGTGACACGAAAAAAAAAGAGTCCTTTTGTAGCTCATCATTTATTGGTAAAAATCGAAAAGGTCAATATGAAGGAGGAGAAAGAAACAATAGTAACGTGGTCCCGGGCATCTAGCATTCTACCCACAATGGTTGGCCATACAATCGCGATTCATAATGGAAAGGAACATATACCTATTTACATAACAAATCCTATGGTAGGTCACAAATTGGGGGAATTCGTGCCTACTCGGAATTTCACGAGTTATGAAAGTGCAAGAAAGGATACTAAATCTCGTCGTAACGATACGAAATCTCGTCGTTAACTTAATTCAGAATAGAAAGATTCAGAATAAACAAAATCCATAGGATTCAAATAAAGGTAATCGTGGAATAACCTTATTTATGACAAGTTTCAAACTGGTAAAGTATACCCCTAGGATAAAGAAGAAGAAGAGTAGACTAAGGAAACTCGCAAGGAAAGTTCCAACTGACCGTCTACTTAAGTTCGAACGGGTTTTCAAAGCACAAAAACGTATACATATGTCTGTTTTCAAAGCACAAAGAGTTCTTGATGAGATTCGCTGGCGTTACTACGAGGAAACAGTTATGATACTGAACCTCATGCCTTATCGAGCATCTTATCCCATCTTAAAGTTGGTTTATTCGGCAGCAGCAAATGCTACTCATTATAGGGATTTCGACAAAGCGAATTTATTCATCACCAAAGCCGAAGTCAGTAGGAGTGCTATTGTGAAAAAATTCAGACCTCGAGCTCGAGGACGTAGTTCCCCAATAAAAAAAACCATGTGTCATATAACAATAGTACTAAATATAGTAAAGAAATCTAAATAACCTTTAGATCCATCTAAGATTTAGATTCCCGGTAAAAAAAAAAATAGAATAGAAAAATATGGGACAAAAAATAAATCCACTTGGTTTCAGACTTGGTACAACCCAAAACCACCATTCCTTTTGGTTCGCACAACCGAAAAATTATTCCGAAGGTCTACAGGAAGATAAAAAAATACGTAATTGTATCAAGAACTATATACAAAAGAATAGGAAAAAAGGCTCGAATAGAAAAATAGACTCAGACTCAAATTCCGAAGTAATTACACATAATAGAAAAATAGACTCAGGCTCAAGTTCCGAAGTAATTACACATATAGAAATTCAAAAAGAAATCGACATGATCCATGTCATAATCCATATTGGATTCCCCAATTTATTAAAGAAAAAGGGAGCAATCGAAGAATTAAAGAAAAATCTACAAAAGGAAGTTAATTCCGTAAACCATAAACTTAATATTGCTATCGAAAAAGTTAAAGAGCCTTATAGACAACCTAATATTCTTGCAGAATATATAGCTTTCCAATTAAAAAATAGAGTTTCATTTCGAAAGGCAATGAAAAAAGCCATTGAATTAACTAAAAAAGCAGATATAAAGGGAGTCAAAGTCAAAATTGCGGGCCGTCTCGCGGGGAAAGAAATCGCACGTGCCGAATGCGTCAAAAAGGGTAGACTTCCCCTACAAACAATTCGCGCTAAAATTGATTATTGCTGCTATCCAATTCGAACTATCTATGGAGTATTAGGTCTAAAAATTTGGATATTCGTAGACGAAGAATAATTAAACCTTGTCTTCCCATTCATTCTGCCTAATGATAGAATAAAAAATGACAAGAGCCTTATTTTCCCCGAAATCTCTGAAAAACAAGCAATTCTATTTCTTTCTATAAGATTTAATGAAAATTGATAAACCTTTTAATATAATTGCTATGCTTAGTGTGTGACTCGTTAGTTTTTTCTTTAGGGTTCAAAATTGGGAGTCAAAAAAATAAATTGACCGAACCCTACTATAAATATAAAAAAACTTAGTAATTATAGAAAATTAACTAATAACCAACTTATTGCTTCGTATTGTCGAGATCCTAACTAAAAAACAGTCACTATATGAATAAATACATCTATCATAATAGTTGTAGCAACTGCAATTTTTCTCTAAAAAAGAAATCTGATTATAGGTTGTGAAGCAAAAATAAAGGGATGTGGATAAATGGAGGGATGATAGAAAGAAAGAATAGGAATAAGAAAGATATAGGATTCCAATATGTATGGTCTATGAATTACATCATAAAAGGCAATGTGATAAAGCATCAATATAATAAAAATAACTGAGAATTCGAAATCATAACTTGAAACAAGAAATAGGATTAAAAGAAATAATAAAGAGCAGCCTGGGTTAATAAAACTGAGAAAATTGACTCGGAAAGAAATTTTGTTGGAAGCTCCATTGCGGGGTTCAGACCTAACCATTAATGGAGAAGCAGTGGGAACGACAGAACCTATGACTGCATAGGATTTTCTTAAAAACGAATCCTAATACTTCATTGGGTGGGATGGCGGAACAAACCAAAAAAAAATTGCTTTATTTGGTAAGGTTATAAATTGAACGAATAAGACAGGAAAGAGTAAATATTCGCCCGCGAAATCCTTATTGGATTAGAATACTTTACTGTGATTCAATAAGAGTAAAAAAAGGAGATTTCTTAAAAAAAAGAAGGATTACATTCTATATAAATAGAGATAAATAGACACACACGTCTAGATATATTCTATATCTTCTTTCTTGATTATATATCTTTCTATTTTAAGAAATTCAATATCAAAAACCTCACTTTTGTATTATCTATTAATGTGTATCTATCCGTAATATTTTGGAATATTATGGAATTGAATTGGAGGAACTTGCACGCTTTCTCATTTCATTCGCGAGGAGCTGGATGAGAAGAAACTCTCATGTCCAGTTTTGCAGTAGAGATGGAATTAAGAAAGAACCATCGACTATAACCCCAAAAGAACTAGATTTCGTAAACAACATAGAGGAAGAATGAAGGGAAAGTCCTGCCGAGGCAATCATATTTGTTTTGGTAGATATGCTCTTCAAGCACTTGAACCCGCTTGGATCACGGCGAGACAGATAGAAGCAGGGCGAAGAGCAATGACACGGTATGCGCGTCGTGGTGGAAAAATATGGGTACGTATATTTCCCGACAAACCTGTTACAATAAGACCCGCGGAAACACGTATGGGCTCGGGAAAGGGATCCCCCGAATATTGGGTAGCCGTTGTTAAACCGGGTCGAATACTTTATGAAATGGGCGGAGTATCCGAAACTGTAGCTAGAGCAGCTATCTCCATAGCTGCCAGTAAAATGCCCATACGAAGTCAATTTCTTCGATTAGAGATATAGAACTCAAAAAAAGGAGTATTGAGGATAAAAAAACAACCCCAGGGTTTTTCTTTCTGGAAAGACAATATTTCTTTCATCCTTTTGCATTGAAATAACAAATTGAAATCAAAATAATATGATTCAACCTCAGACCCTTTTAAATGTAGCAGATAACAGTGGAGCTCGAAAATTGATGTGTATTCGAATCATAGGAGCTGCTAGTAATCAGCGATATGCTCGTATTGGTGATGTTATTGTTGCTGTAATCAAAGACGCAGTGCCCCAAATGCCTCTAGAAAGATCCGAAGTAATTCGAGCTGTAATTGTACGCACATGTAAAGAATTCAAATGCGAAGACGGTATAATAATACGCTATGATGACAATGCTGCAGTTATCATTGATCAAAAAGGAAATCCAAAAGGAACTCGAGTTTTTGGTGCAATCGCTGAGGAATTGAGAGAATTGAATTTTACTAAAATAGTTTCATTAGCTCCTGAAGTATTATAAATACTAGTACACGAGATTACGAGACAATAAGTATCTAAAATAGATCAAAGAAAAAATTAGTAGATTGTGTCTCACGTATATGCTTTAGAATAAAAAATGAAAAGAAAATAAAGAAAACATGTTGATTATAGAAAAATTAGGAGGAACCTAGAATTAGAGTTTTATGGGCAAGGACACTATTGCGGATTTACTAACCTCTATAAGAAACGCAGACATGAATAAAAAAGGAACGGTTCGAGTAGCATCTACAAATATTACCGAAAACATTGTTAAAATACTTCTACGAGAGGGTTTTATTGAAAGTGTTCGGAAACATCAGGAAAGTAACAAATATTTCTTGGTTTCAACTCTGCGACATCAAAAGAGAAAGACTAGAAAAGGAATATATAGAACTAGAACCTTTTTAAAGCGTATCAGCCGACCCGGCTTACGAATTTATGCCAACTATCAAGGAATTCCTAAGATTTTGGGCGGAATGGGAATTGCTATTCTTTCCACTTCTCGAGGTATAATGACAGATCGAGAAGCTCGACTAAATAGAATTGGAGGGGAAATCTTATGTTATATATGGTAATTGCCCCGCCTATAGTACCCGAATTCTATCTCGAACTTCCTATTTGTAAAATAAAAAAAAACGTTCTATTTTGATTTTCAAATAAAAATAGAAAAATAGGAGAAAAAAAAATATGACTGAAAATCAAAATAGGAGAGAAAAAAGAACCCCGAGAGAAGCAAAAGTCACTTTCGAGGGTTTAGTTACAGAAGCCCTACCCAACGGAATGTTCCGCGTTCGCCTAGAGAATGATACTATCGTCCTGGGCTATATTTCAGGAAAGATCCGGTCTAGTTCTATACGAATACTGATGGGGGATAGAGTCAAAATTGAAGTAAGTCGTTATGATTCAAGCAAGGGACGTATAATTTATAGACTTCCCCACAAAGATTCGAAGCGTACCGAAGACTCGAAGGATACCGAAGATTTGAAGGATACCAAAGATTCAAAGGATTAGGTTTTTCTTTTTTTTTTTTCTTCTAGGATATACAATTCAAAGTTCCAAAATTCAAGTGAAGAGACTTATTTTCTCCCAAAGAGTAGATTCATAGTTTAAGAAAGGAATAAGGAAATATGAAAATAAGAGCTTCTGTTCGTAAAATTTGTACAAAATGTCGACTGATTCGTAGGCGCGGACGAATTAGAGTCATTTGTTCCAATCCGAAGCATAAACAAAGACAGGGGTAATCTTTCAAAAAAGAACTTTACTTTCTAAAACTAAAAACTCAAAAAAGTACCCATGGAAATGTCCAAATAAAATAATTAAAGTAAAGGATATGTTTTACCCTGAAATGGATATCTTTGTATCTTTTCTTTTTGTTATTTCTGACTCATATTTATGAGATAATAAAATATGACAAAAGCTATACCAAGAATTGGTTCACGTAGGAGAGTGCGTATTGGTTTGCGTAGGAATGCGCGTTTTAGTTTACGTAAGAGTGCACGTAGAATAACAAAAGGGGTTATTCATGTTCAAGCTAGTTTCAACAATACCATTATAACTGTTACAGATCTACAAGGTCGGGTAGTTTTCTGGTCCTCCGCGGGTACTTGTGGATTCAAAAGCTCAAGAAAAGCATCACCCTATGCTGGTCAAAGAACAGCAGTAGATGCTATTCGTACAGTGGGTCTGCAACGAGCAGAAGTTATGGTAAAGGGTGCTGGTAGCGGAAGAGATGCCGCATTACGAGCCATTGCTAAAAGTGGTGTACGATTAAGTTGTATACGCGATGTAACGCCTATGCCGCATAATGGATGTCGACCTCCTAAAAAAAGACGTCTGTAAAAGAATTAAATCGCTTTCAAGAGAAATAAATGATTCAATGATCAAATAATAATACTAGTCTATTATGGTTCGAGAGGAGGTAGCAGGATTATGGTTCGAGAGGAGGTAGCAGGATCCACTCAAACACTACAGTGGAAGTGTGTTGAATCAAGAGTAGACAGTAATCGTCTTTATTATGGTCGTTTTATTCTGTCCCCGCTTATAAATGGTCAAGCGGATACCGTTGGTATTGCCTTGCGAAGAGCTTTACTTGGAGAAATAGAAGGAACATGTATCACACGTGCAAAATCTGGGAACGTGCCACACGAATATTCTACAGTAGTAGGTATTGAAGAATCAGTACAAGAAATCTTACTAAATTTGAAAGAAATTGTATTGAGAAGTAATCTCTATGGAGTTAGAGACGCATCAATTTGCGTCAAAGGGCCTAGATACATAACTGCTCAAGATATCATCTCACCGCCTTCC